TAGAGCAGGACTTGATAAATAATGGTCAACAAATTGGGATTCATTTATCAACAGATTTTTTTCTTCCATTTGAACTCATTTCTATAATTCTTTTAGTTGCCTTGATAGGTGCAATTGCTATGGCTCGTCAGTAATAAAGATTTAGAAAGATAAAAAATGAGTACTTCGTTTGTTTTGCCTTATCTCATCCATTTTCCTTCAATTCCATTTTAAAATTGTTCATGTATATGTATAAAAAAATGGAAATGTTTTTAGTGAAATCTATTACTAATACCTACCTTCCTTTATTCCGTACTTATTATAGTCTAGTCAATTGAATTGGTTAAATTGTTGTTTTGTTTATATTGAAATGAATCGAGATTCATAAGGAGTTGGTCAATGATGCTCGAACATGTACTTGTTTTGAGTGCCTATTTATTTTCTATCGGTATCTATGGATTGATCACAAGCCGCAATATGGTTAGAGCACTTATGTGTCTTGAGCTTATACTGAATGCGGTTAATATAAATTTCGTAACATTTTCTGATTTATTTGATAGTCGCCAATTAAAAGGAGACGTTTTCTCCATTTTTGTTATAGCTATTGCAGCCGCTGAAGCAGCTATTGGACCAGCTATTGTTTCATCAATTCATCGTAACAGAAAATCGACTCGTATCAATCAATCGAATTTTTTGAATAAATAGTGGTAATCATATAAATGTGATAATCATATAAATTAAAGAATAGAATATTCACCAATTCAAATCGGTATGTACCACATAAGCGTATGGCCATGTTTGCTAAAACATACGAAATCAAAGTATCTTGGCGCTTTCTCCTGAGCAGATCCAGAAGTAGATTGATTAGAAAACAATTCTGGGAAATCATTGATTCGTCTGGTATCTACAATATATGATTTATTTTTACTAGATCGAAAATTTATCACGTTCCAAAAATTTATAGATCCAATGTCACATTCAGTAAAGATTTATGATACATGTATAGGGTGTACTCAATGTGTACGAGCCTGTCCCACAGATGTATTAGAAATGATACCTTGGGACGGATGTAAAGCTAAGCAAATTGCTTCTGCTCCAAGAACAGAAGACTGTGTAGGTTGTAAGAGGTGTGAATCTGCTTGCCCAACGGATTTCTTGAGTGTTCGGGTTTATTTATGGCATGAGACAACTCGCAGCATGGGTCTAGCTTATTGATACGTTCCGGAAAACTCCACTTGAATCCATTTGATTTCTCTTTACCGACAAAAAAAACCGTACTCGATATATATTATTTTATTTGATTTCGAGCGCGGTTTTTTATGGTCAAAGTGTATCTTGTCTTTACCACGAATTATGGTCCTTGGTTAACACTAATTGTTGTTTTGCCGATATTTGCGGGTTCTTCAATTTTCTTTCTCCCTCATAGGGGAAATAAGGTGATTCGCTGGTATACTATATGTATAATTTTATTAGACTTACTTCTAACGACCTATGCGTTCTGTTATCATTTCCAATTGGACGATCCATTAATCCAATTAGAACAGGATTATAAATGGATAAATATTTTTGATTTTCACTGGAGACTAGGAATCGATGGACTTTCCATAGGACCCGTTTTACTAACAGGATTCATCACTACTTTAGCTACTTTGGCGGCTTGGCCAGTTACTCGAGATTCGCGATTGTTCCATTTCCTGATGTTAGCAATGTACAGCGGTCAAATAGGATCATTTTCTTCTCGAGATCTTTTACTTTTTTTCATTATGTGGGAGTTAGAATTAATTCCCGTTTACCTACTTCTATCCATGTGGGGAGGGAAGAAACGTTTGTACTCAGCTACAAAGTTCATTTTGTATACTGCCGGGGGTTCTATCTTTCTCTTACTGGGAGTTCCGGGTATGGGTTTATATGGTTCCAATGAACCAACATTAAATTTTGAAACATCAGCCAATCAATCGTATCCTATGGCATTGGAAATAATATTCTATTTTGGATTTCTTATTGCTTATGCTGTCAAATCACCGATTATACCCCTGCATACATGGTTACCAGATACCCATGGAGAAGCACATTACAGTACATGTATGCTTCTAGCCGGAATCTTATTAAAAATGGGAGCGTATGGATTGGTTCGGATCAATATGGAATTATTACCCCATGCTCATTCTATAGTTTCTCCCTGGTTGATGATCGTAGGCACAATGCAAATAATCTATGCAGCTTCAACATCTCCCGGTCAACGCAATTTAAAAAAGAGAATCGCCTATTCCTCCGTATCTCATATGGGTTTTATAATTCTAGGAATTGGTTCCCTAACCGATACGGGACTCAATGGAGCCATTTTACAAATAATCTCTCATGGATTTATTGGTGCTGCACTTTTTTTCTTGGCAGGAACGAGTTATGATAGAATACGTCTTGTTTATCTCGACGAAATGGGAGGAATAGCTATGCCAATGCCAAAAATCTTTACAATGTTCAGTAGCTTCTCGATGGCTTCTCTTGCATTGCCCGGAATGAGTGGTTTTGTTGCAGAATTGGTAGTATTTTTTGGAATTATTACCAGCCCCAAATATTTTTTAATTACAAAAATACTAATTACTTTTGTAATGGCAATTGGAATGATATTAACTCCTATTTATTCATTATCTATGTCACGTCAGATGTTCTATGGACACAAGCAATTTAATGCTCCAAACTTTTCTTTTTTGGATTCTGGACCACGAGAACTATTTGTTTCGATCTGTATCTTTCTACCTGTACTAAGTATTGGTATTTATCCGGATTTCGTTCTCTCATTATCAGTTGACAAGGTGGAGGCTATTCTATCTAATTACTTTTATAGGTAGTTTTCATCAACAAGACATAAAAAAAATCATCCTGTGATTTAAAAAATTGTTCATTGTACAATAAAAAAATAAGTATTTAAAAAATTGTTCATTGTACAATAAAAAAATAAGTATTTGAAGTCAATTGTAATCAGATACGTTTGGAGTTTTTGAGAACCATTTGAATCAAGTAATGATTCAAATGGTTCTCAAAAACTCACACACGCTTTCATTATCTAGGCTATTCCTATGTATTGTATTTGTCAGGTCCTTTCCTCAATTAGATATTAATGTGAATGAACCATAACTATGGAGACCTATTCCTAATAAATTTACCCCAAAATAGCATATCCAAATTATAAGAAATCCGATAGAAGCCACAATTGCAGAATTAGCGCCTTGCAAATTTTTATTTGTTCTAGTATGTAAATAAATGGCGAATATGGTCCAAGTAATAAATGCCCACGTTTCCTTGGGGTCCCAATTCCAATATGATCCCCATGCCTCATTAGCCCATACTGCTCCCGAAAGAATACCTATGGTTAAAAATAGAAATCCTAGACTAATGATACGATAACTCCAACGATCCAATTGCTGAATCAATTGATGCCTGTGATAATTTCTAAACGAAAGAAAAGAAGTTCTTCGTAAAATATTGCTTCTTTCATTCACGTCTTGAATCCTACCAAAGGAAAATGGAGCACTGCTGATCAATAAATGATTGATTTTACCAAAACTCTCTATGCTTTTGCGAAATGTAATGACTAGAAGAGCTACTGATAATAATGATCCACATAGAAGAGCTGCATAGCTCAATATCATCATACTTACGTGCATCATTAACCATTGGGATTGGAGAGCAGGGACTAATATTGTGGATTGATGTAGTTCAGTTAAAAGACCCGAAGTAGCAAAGCCTTGTGTAAAAATAGCACTTGGTGCGGTTATTGCGCTTAAATAATTTTTCTGGTTTCTAAAATAGGGAACCATATGAATAATGGAGAAACTCCATGAAAGGAGCATTAATGATTCATATAAATCACTTAAGGGTAAATGCCTCGAATAAATCCAACGAGTAACTAATAATCCTGTTATACAGAGAAAAGTGGCTATCATGCCTTTTTCTGACGAATGATATAGTCCCACGATTTCGTGGACTAATAAAGTCATCAAATAAATCGTAATTACCATCGAAACGATCGAAAAACAAATGTGAGTTAATATATGTTCTAAAGTAAAAAATATCATAAAAAAAAATCCTAAACGCACAAAGAGGAGGGTCCTTCAACAATGTAAAGGAAATTAGCAATTGAATTCATTTCATTATTGATTATAGGATTTATTGTATTTTTTTAGAAGATGCCGCCACTCGGACTCGAACCGAGATGCTCTAGCACTGCTTCCTAAGAGCAGCGTGTCTACCGATTTCACCATAGCGGCTTGCTCGAAATAATAATAGCCCATCCATATTCAATCGTCGAGATTGAAGGAGTCAATTCAATACAAAATCGATGAAGAAAGACTCGTTCAAATTCCTATTTGAACGTTCAATAATCCTTAGTATTGGGGGATGGGTTAGTTTGCACAAAAGGCTTTCTCGCGGCTTAAGCTCCCCTGGATTGAGGCAAGTTGGAACTATAGATAGTTCTTTCCTCAATCCAGGGATAGAACTAAAAAATGTCTTTTATACCTTATACCTCATTTATTTTATTTCATGGATCCGAAAAAAGAAAAAAAAAAATAAATTTTATGGATCACAATTTGATCACTATAGTCAAGGAATTTATTTAAATATTTTGATTTGGATAGCTTGGTATCAAAACTTTATTAATTGTTGGGATTCTCATTGTGTCCATAATTCATGTTAGGATTTAACAAACCAATTAGGTATTGGGCTGGACATATAACAAAAGAGTTTGAATCTCTATCGGAATTTTATCGTACATCGTACTTACAAAAAAAATTTCTTCTATATTCTAAAGAATATAGTTATCAAGATCTCTATCTATATAGATATCAAGATCTCTATCTATATAGATAGATAGAGATCTTGATCGAGTCTGTAGTACAAACATGGAATCTATATTTGGGATATAAAATCAAAGAAACTCTCCCTAAAAGAATACTTTTTTATTGGGAAAAGTGAATGGATTGGGAAAATAACAATCCCCATCCCACAAATTATAAAAACCT